GTAGTGACGCATCTTGTATGCGTTCTTAAGAAAAGGAATTTGTCCATTTTTCGGGGTCTCAAAGGGGCGTGAAAACACATAAGAACTCTTGAATAGAAATGGAAAAGAGACGGAACTTCCGTTCCTTCGGAAATGATAAGATCTTTGGCGCAAGAAGAGGGGGTTGATCCGTGTCGGGTTCTTCTCCTACCTCTATCGAATAGAACATGCTGAACAAAATCTTCTTCATGGAAAACCTGCTTGATTTCGATCGGGAAAATCGTGCGGTTTTATGAAACCCAAACCCTTTCTATTCTATATATATAGAAAAAAACTTTTCTTGACATAGTTGGAAATTCCTATAACATACTAAAAAATTTAGTAATCTTTGGAAAAGGAGAAACGTTTTTTGAATATTCGTTTGATTTCAAAAAACGATATTATCATCAATCATGTAAAAAATCGAATATAAATAGAAAAAAGCCGGCTATCTGAATCGAACCGACGACCATCGCTTTTTTAATGCGATGCTATAACCGATCCGTTAAGCGGGCTCACATAAGAGAAATTTGACATGCATAGGAATTTAATAAACTATTAGAATCGTCCCTATTAACTCTATTCTTTTCATTCTTATCTATTCAATTCCGAATTCATATGAATATAGAATAGAAAAGAATAACAAATAAATGTTATAGAACATAACAATTAATGTGCTATGGCTCGAATCCGCAGTCAATCCTATTTCCGATAGGGGCAGTTGACAATTGAATCCGATTTGCCCCATTATATTAAATATAAATAAAATATTGAATATAAATAAAATAGTGCAAAGAGAAGGCTCGGTTCAAAGTTGTTCAAGAATAGTGGCGTTTATTTTCTTGACCTTAGAATTCGTCAGTTCTATTTCTCGATGGAGGCAAAGAAGGGATAGGGATATAACTCAGCGGTAGAGTGTCACCTTGACGTGGTGGAAGGCATCAGTTCGATCCTGATTATCCCTAACCCCAAATGTGAGTTTTTCTATTTTGACTTGCCCCCCCCCGCCGGGATTGAATGAGAATGGATAAGAGGCTCATGGGATTGACGTGAGGGGGCAGGGATGGATATATTTCTAGGAGCGAACTCCGGGCGAATATGAAGCGCATGGATACAGGTGGAATGAAAGAGAATTCCGAATCCGCTTTGTCTACGAACAAGTAAGCTATAAGTCAGATCAAGTAAGTCAGAATATTCATTACAATATTCTCGGGACCTATCGTATATAAAGAAATGAAAATATCGTATATAAATAAAGAAATTCGAAATAAAGAAATATATCTCTATCTTATACTTAGGAGACGAACAAGGAAGCTATAAGTCAGAATATTCATTCCATTACAATATTAATCTATATATATACAATAAGATAGAGAATCCGATATTTCTATAGACGTAGTAGAGGGTCCCATTAGCATGCATCCAGTAGGAATTGAACCTACGAACTCTCCAATTATGAGTTGGGCGCTTTAACCATTCAGCCATGGATGCTTAGTAGAGATCCTCGTACATGGTGAATAACCAAATTCCAATTGAAATGAAATCTGTATATTAATATTTCTATAGGGCGATTAGATTCGAATCCATATTATTTAAGAATCGATTATAATAAGATATATGATCGATCATATACTTGACAATTCCTATATAAAAAGTTTAGAGTCTTTTTTTTTTTATAAAAAAAGAAATAGAATTGATTATAATAAGATATATGATCGATGATATACTTGAGAATCCATATTATTTAAGAATCGATTATAATAAGATATATGATCGATCATATACTTGACAATTCCTATATAAAAAGTTTAGAGTCTTTTTTTTTTTATAAAAAAAGAAATAGAATTGATTATAATAAGATATATGATCGATGATATACTTGACAATCAGTATATAAAAAAGTTATAATATTTTAATAAAAAAAAAACCACAATAGGAGGAAAAGGTTATGCAAATTTTAATGAATATTGTAGTTAAAAACAGATGTATGCAACTTTTAGTTAAAAACAGAGGGAAAACCATGATGCAAATTTTAGTTTTACAAATATAATTCGTGGGCTTTAACGGCCTTATTCTATTGTAACTTTGAGAAACTGAAAGTGAAACCGTGGTGGTATAGGTTGATAGTCTATATCTCTAGAAAAAGAAAAGACCCGGCTTTTTTCTTTATTTCAGAATTGAGGTTATCTACCCCAATAACTAGTTTCCTCATGGAAGAAAAGATCTATACTATCGAGGATCTTCTAATCATCATAAAAGATACTCACAGTTCGAAGTGGAAGAGACTTCTACAATCAGAAGATTGGGAAGTTTTGGAATATTTTGATTTCATCAAGATCTATGGAACCGTACACTATTTTCTTCATTGTTAAAGACAGACAATCTCCGGGCGAATAGGAAGCGCCCGGGTACAGGTGGAATGAAAGAGAATTTCGAATCCGCTTTATATGCGAACAAAAAAGCTATAAGTCGGGTCAAGTAAGTCAGAATATTCATTACAATATTCTCGGGACCTATCGTATATAAAGAAATGAAAATATCTTTCTATAAATAAAGAAATTCGAGATTTTCCTTATACAGTATCATCGTATCGTTAATGATCTTAAATAAAGAAATTCGAGATTTTCCTTATACAGTATCATCGTATCGTTAATGATCTTTTGAATTATATATAATAATAAGAATCTATTTTTTGAGTTCTATGGGGCTAGAACTCAAAAATTTTATACTAAAAACCGG